CGATAATAAATCTCGTCGTTAGTCGTTCTACTAAGTATTCATGTGAAAAGCCTTATCTTAATAGTATTTAGACTTAAGAGTCTTTATCTTATAGTAAGAGTATAGGTATATTTCTTTTCTTTTTATAGTAGACTAATATACTAAGACTTAGACTTTTCTGACTTATCTTATACTATACTTCACCCTAAGCACTTATCATTCATTGGCGGGGGAGAACTTTTATGATAAAGAACGAAAATTCGGATAGAGAAGCAAACGTGTTAGCTCAACATATATGTATGTCTGTTTTCAAAGCACGAAGAGTAATTGATCAGATTCGCGGACGTTCTTATGAGGAAACACTCATGATACTGGAACTAATGCCTTATCGGGCATCTTATCCAATCTTAAAATTAGTTTATTCTGCAGCAGCAAATGCTAGTCATAATATGGGTTTGAATGAAGCTGATTTATTTATTAGTAAAGCTGAAGTCAATAGAGGTGCTATTGTGAAAAAGTTAAGACCCCGGGCTCGAGGGCGTAGTTATATGATAAAAAAAACCACTTGTCATATAAAGATTCTTTTAAAAGAAAAATAGAGATTTTTGATTCATCTAAATTCATCTAAATAAATATAATTTAGATTCCTATTTATAAAAAAATGGATGGAAAAATAATAGAAAAATATGGGACAAAAAATAAATCCACTTGGTTTCAGACTTGGAACAACTCAAAGTCATCATTCTTTTTGGTTCGCAAAACCAAAGAATTTTTCCATGGGCCTACAAGAAGATGAAAGAATACGGAATTGTATTAAGGACTATGTAAAAAAAAATAAGAGAATATCCTCAGGTTTCGAAGGAATTGCCCATATAGAAATTCAAAAAAGAATAGATTTGATTCAGGTCATAATCTATATTGGATTTCCCAATTTATTAATAGAAGGACGAACACGGGGAGTCGAAGAATTACAGATGAATGTACAAAAAGAGTTTCATTCTGTAAACCGGAGACTCAACATTGCTATCACAAGAATTGAAAAGCCTTATGGACAACCTAATATTCTTGCAGAATATATAGCTTTACAATTAAAAAATAGAGTCTCATTTCGAAAGGCAATGAAAAAAGCTATTGAATTAACTGAACAAACGGGTACAAAAGGAATTCAAGTGCAAATTGCAGGGCGTATCGACGGAAAAGAGATTGCACGTGTCGAATGGATCAGAGAAGGCAGGGTTCCCTTACAAACAATTCGCGCTAAAATTGATCACTGTTCCCATACAATTAGAACTATCTATGGAGTCTTAGGCATCAAAATTTGGATATTTGTAAACCAAGAATAAGAAAATAATAATAATGGACCTTTCTTTATCTCGCCATTCTGCTCATCGATAGAAAAAATTTAGAAACTATTTTCTTCTTTTTATTTTTTTTTTTCTTAATCAAAGAAAAACGAACAATTATAATTCTATAAGGTTAAATAAAAATTTGATTTACCCTTTAATTTAATTTAGATTTTAGTATAATTGCTATGCTCAGTGTGTGACTCGTTAGTTTTTTATTTAGAGTTGAGATTGAAAAAAAACAAGCTGACCCCACTATAAACTTAGTAACTATCAAAACTAAAGAAACTCAAAACTAATAACCAACTTATTGCTTCGTATTGTCGAGATCCCAAGAAACAGTCACTATATGACTGAATCGATCATATAGTTGTAGCAACTGAAATTCTTTTCATAAAAAAGAAATATGATTCTGAATTGTGAAAAAAAAAGGGATGTGGAAAAATGGAAGGATGATAGAAAGAGAGAATAAAGATCTCAATGATATATGATTCCCATATGTATGGTTTATGAAGAATTACCCCATAAAAAAGGCAGTGTTATAAAGCATCAACATCAATATACAATAAAAATACAAAATATACAATTCCAATATAATAAGAAATATACAAATAAAAAAGAGAAATAAAATAGAAACATAGAAGAAAATAGAATAAATATAATAAAAGAAATTAAATTAAAATAAGAATCTAAATAATCTAATAAATATGTATAATATAGTCTATTATGTATCTAATAAGATAGAAATAGATAAAGAAATAATAAGATATCAAATATCAAAGATAGAAAAATATATAATATAAAAAATAGAAAATAGAGAATAATTGAATCGAGCTTCGGGTTAAGAAAAACTGAGGAGATTGACTCGGAAACAAATAACAGATTTTGTTGAGAGCTCCATTGCAGAGTTCAGGCCTAAGCATTAATGGAGAAGCTATGGGAACGATGGAACCTGTGACTACATAGGATTTTATTGAAAACAAATCAATCCTAATGATTCATTGGGTAGGATGGCGGAATGAACCAAGAAAAAATGGATTTCTTCTGAAGGGTCATGAATTGACCCTACAAATGAAGGAGGAAAGAGTCAATATTCGCCCGCGAACCCTTTCTTTCTTTTTATTTAATTGAAGAATTTCATTTATTGGATGACTATTGGCGTGATTCAATAGAGGTAAAGTAAAATAATTTATAAATCTTGATAAAAGAAAGAAGCATTGTATATAAACAAACACGCCTAGTTATCTAGTTATATATACAGCTACCTATGTAACAAATTCAATATCAAAAAAAATTAGTATATTCTTTCTTTTGATAGAGAATGAAATACATAAATACATGTATATATGTAATATTATTGAATCATTTCATTCGCGAGGAGCTGGATGAGAAGAAACTCTCATGTCCGGCTCTGCAGTAGAGATGGAATTCAGAAACAACCATCAACTATAACCCCAAAAGAACCAGATTTCGTAAACAACATAGAGGTAGAATGAAGGGAATATCTTGTCGAGGCAATCATATTTGTTTTGGCAGATATGCTCTTCAGGCACTTGAACCTGCTTGGATCACAGCTAGACAAATAGAAGCAGGGCGAAGAGCAATGACACGATATGCGCGTCGTGGTGGAAAGATATGGGTACGTATCTTTCCCGACAAACCTGTTACTGTAAGACCTACAGAAACACGTATGGGTTCGGGCAAGGGATCCCCCGAATATTGGGTATCCGTTGTTAAACCGGGCCGAATACTTTATGAAATGAGTGGAGTATCAGAAACTGTAGCCAAAGCTGCTATGGAAATAGCTGCATGCAAAATGCCTATACGAACTCAATTTGTTATTTCAGGATAGGTAAACAAAAGTAAAAGAAAAAGGAGTATTGAGAATGAAAAAACAACCACGGATTTATTTATCTCTGGACAGACAATATTTCTTTTTTCCCTTATCCCTTGCATTGAAATAAAAGATTCAAATAAAAATGATATGATTCAACCTCAGACCCTTTTGAATGTAGCGGATAACAGTGGAGCTCAAGAATTGATGTGTATTCGAATCATAGGAACTGGTAATCACCGATATGCTCATATTGGCGATGTTATTGTTGCTGTAATCAAAGAAGCAGTGCCCAACATGCCTCTAGAAAGATCAGAAATAATTAGAGCTGTGATTGTACGCACGTGTAAAGAACTCAAACGTGACAACGGCATGATAATACGATATGATGACAATGCAGCGGTTATCATTGATCAAGAAGGAAATCCAAAAGGAACTCGAATTTTTGGTGCGATTGCTCGGGAATTGAGACAGTTGAATTTTACTAAAATAGTTTCATTAGCACCCGAAGTATTATAGATGAAAATAGGCTATATCCTATCTATATATAGAATAGAATATTCAAATATCTGAAATAGATCCGATTAATAGATTGTGTCTCATGCATATACTTTAAATTTCTAATAATTTTTTAGAATTGAATAATTTCAAAAAAAAAAAATTCAATAAAAAATAAAACAAAAAAGAAGCATGTTGATTATATCAAAATGAGGAGGCACCAATAACTATAGTTCGTCATGGGTAGGGACATTATTGCCGATATAATAACTTCTATAAGAAATGCTGACATGGATCAAAAGGGAAGAGTTCAAATAGTATCTACTAATATCACTAAAAACATTGTGAAAATACTTTTACGAGAAGGTTTTATTGAAAACGTTCGAAAACATCAAGAAAGTCAAAAAAAATTCTTGGTTTCAACCTTACGACATAGAAAGACTAGGAAAGGTAATAAAATAATTTTAAAGCGTATCAGCCGACCTGGTCTACGAATCTATTCCAACTATCAACGAATTCCTAAGATTTTAGGTGGAATGGGAATTGTAATTCTTTCTACTTCTCGAGGTATAATGACAGATCGAGAAGCTCGACTAGAAAAAATTGGAGGAGAAATTTTGTGTTATATATGGTGATTCTCCTCGGGTACCCTAATTTTCTCTCGAACTTACTATTTGTAAAATAGAGAAGAGAAGTGAATTATAGAACTCTTCCTCTATTAGTTGATACTTAAAGGGGGTTCCCTGGAATGAAAGAACAAAAATTGATTCATGAGGGTTTAATTACTGAATCACTTCCCAACGGTATGTTCCGAGTTAGGTTAGATAATGAAGATCTAATTCTAGGTTATATTTCAGGGAGAATCCGGCGCAGTTTTATACGTATACTACCCGGAGATAGAGTCAAAATAGAAATGAGTCGTTATGATTCAACCAGGGGACGTATAATTTATAGACTTCGCAAAAAAGATTCGAACGATTAGATCATTCTTATTAGATCATTCTTTTAAACATCCTTTTCGTAGGGATATAATTCGAAGTTAAAAAATGCAATAAACTGATTTTTGTTTCCAAAAAAATAGATTCAGAATGAAGGTAAGGAATTCTAAATATGAAAATAAGGGCTTCTGTTCGTAAAATTTGTGAAAAATGTCGCTTGATTCGTAGGCGGGGGCGAATTATAGTCATTTGTTCCAATCCGAGACATAAACAGAGACAGGGGTAATCCTTCTCAAGTTCTAAATCAAGAACTTTTTAAAAGAAAAACCCATGTACATGTAAAAAGAAAGAAGAATGGATTCGTTTTCATATGAAATGGATATCCCCGTATCTTTCTGTAGATTTCTGATTCTTCTTTCTTTTTATTTTATTCTTATGAATATGATATAATAAAATATGACAAAACCTATAGCAAAAATTGGTTTACGTAAGAATGCACGCATTGGTTCAAATAAGAATGAACGTAGAATACCAAAAGGAGTTATTCATGTTCAAGCGAGTTTCAACAATACTATTGTAACTGTTACAGACGTACGAGGTCGGGTAGTTTCTTGGGCTTCCGCAGGTACCTCTGGATTCAGAGGCACAAGAAAAGGAACACCCTATGCTGCTCAAGCCGCAGCATTTAATGCTATTCGTACATTAGTTGATCAGGGTATGCAACGAGCAGAAGTTATGATAAAGGGTCCAGGTCTCGGAAGAGATGCGGCATTACGAGCCATTCGTAGAAATGGGATGCTATTAAGTTTCGTACGTGATGTAACACCCATGCCGCATAATGGATGTCGCCCCCCTAAAAAAAGACGTGTGTAGAAATAAGAATTAAAGAGATTCCAAGAGAAATAAATGATTCAATGATCTGATCCAATAATCATAAATAAAAGAAAAATAATAGTATGGTTCGAGAAGAAGTAGCAGTATCCACTCGAACACTACAGTGGAAATGTGTTGAATCCAGAGTAGACAGTAAGCGTCTTTATTATGGTCGTTTCGTTCTGTCCCCGCTTATGAAAGGTCAAGCCGATACCATAGGTATTGCCGTGCGAAGGGCTTTACTTGGAGAAATAGAAGGAACATGTATCACACGTGCAACATCTGAAAATGTGCTGCATGAATATTCTACGATAGCAGGTATTGAAGAATCAGTACATGAGATTTTAATAAATTTGAAAGAGATTGTACTGAGAAGTAATCTCTATGGAGTTAGGGACGCATCCATTTGCGTCAGGGGTCCCAAATACATAACAGCCCAAGATATCATCTCACCGCCTTCTGTAGAAATAGTTGACACGACACAGCATATAGCTAACCTGATAGAACCAATTGATTTGTGTATTGAATTACAAATCAAGAGAGATCGCGGATATCGTATGAAATCCACAAACGACTCTCACGATGGAAGTTATCCTATAGATATTGTATCCATGCCTGTTCGAAATGCGAATCATAGTATTCATTCTTATGGGAATGGGAATGAAAAACAAGAGATACTCTTTCTAGAAATATGGACGAATGGAAGTTTAACTCCTAAAGAAGCACTTTATGAAGCTTCTCGTAATTTGATTGATTTATTGATTCCTTTTCTACATGCAGAGGAAGAGGACATGAATTTCGAGGAAAATGAAAACAGATGGAATCTACCCTTTTCCTTTCAAGACAGATTCACTAATCTCAAGAAAAACAAAAAAGGAATTCCATTGACATGTATTTTTATTGACCAATCAGAATTGTCTTCCAGGACCTATAATTGTCTCAAAAGGTCCAATATACATACATTATTGGACCTTTTGAGTCACAGCCAAGAAGATCTTATGAAAATGGAATATTTTCGCATCGAAGATGTAAAACAGATATTGGGTACTCTACAGAAGCATTTTGCAATCAATTTACCTAAGAAAAAGTTTTCATTTTAAATCCATTGGAATTTTGTCATTTTTAGAAATAAAAAAGAATAGAATGAGTTTTTAATCTCCGACACGGTCCATATATTTGCAGAATAGATCATAATAAGATTGATGTATCTAAGGAAGATCCAGAAGGGGATCTTCCTTAGATACCTATGTCGTGGTATTTCACGGTTGAATCAATTTGAAAAAGACCTAAAGTTAGGGATTTCTCAATAGGTAAAGTTGCTCCGATACCTAACCAAAGAGCTACTGCGGTACCGATCAAAAAGACTGTTGTAGCTACTGGACGACGAAATGGATTTTGGAATTTATTGACATTCTCCAAAAAAGGTACTGTCAATAATCCTATTGGTACTGAAACCATTAAAAGAACACCCAATAACTTATTGGGTACTGTGCGAAGTATTTGAAATACGGGAAAGAAGTACCATTCGGGTAATATTTCCAACGGAGTTGCAAACGGATCCGCCGGTTCACCGATCATTGACGGCTCTAGAACTGCTAAGCCCACATTACATGCAATAGTGCCTAGAATTACTACTGGAAAAATATATAAAAGATCATTGGGCCATGCAGGTTCTCCATAATAATTATGTCCCATCCCTTTAGCCAATTTAGCTCTTAATACAGGATCATTCAAATCAGGTTTCTTTGTTATTTGGATAGGTGAATCCTTGTGGATCCATCCCCCAAAGGAACCGGACATGATAATTTTTTATCATCCGGCTCGAGCAAGAATCAAAAGAATTACAGAAATAGATCCATAGAAGATCTATATTTCATACATATCTACATATAGAGTGACTCTATGTAATAAAAGATTTATCAAATTCCATTTACCCGAGTTGCAACGATTCATTGCAAAGAATTCAGTTCTGGCAACAAGGAAATGCTCAATATCCAAGTAGGCTTACAAATTCGATCATGATCAAGTGCTTTTTGGATTGTCTCATGTCTTTTGGTTGGTATTTATCCCCACAACATCTCGATTGTATTACATACAAAAATACAAAGTTTTTACTTGTTACTAATAAAGTCTAGCCCCTGTTCTTCCTTAGATCCCTTATTTCACTCCGATAGTATCATAGATCAGGGTCGATGCAGAGGAAATGAATGCATCTACATACTATAAAAAACTTACTAAGATTACTATCAAATTAATACGAAATACTAATACTATCAATTAATTATAATAAAATGACTAAAAAAAAAAAAAGAAAAATCAAACAAAGTGGAATAAATAGAACATTGGATCATTCCACATCGCTTATTCTAGGGATCTTACGGAGCCTGTTCATGCATGACATGATTCGGGTATGATCATAGAAAATATTCTCCTCAAGCGAACCGGCCTATCCTATGCTACATAAAGGAACTGACGTGATGGTTGGATGCGGAGACACATTGGGTTGTGAATTCCAACGTGGCGGATAAAATCATATATCCGCATGGGCCAATCAATAGTTCAAGTCACACACTCCCATAATCCATCCTCTTTTAGGAAAATATACTTCAACTATTCGATTCGTATCAAATAAACAATACTTCAGAGTTGAATAGAAGTATCCAAATAACATGTCTTATTTTTAAATAATCCATATTTGTAGCAATGAAAGACTCTTGTTCCTCCCCGATATGATAAATTACAAATATCTAGGATCTGCCTTCTCTATAAAGGACCCGAAATACCTTGCTTACGTATCATTGGAAAATGCATTAACATAAATACGGCAGTAAGAAGAGGCAATACAAAAGTATGTAAACTATAAAAACGAGTCAAAGTGGATTGGCCCACACTAGCACTTCCACGTAATAATTCTACCAAAGGCGATCCTATTATAGGAATAGCTTCAGGCACGCCTGTTACAATTTTTACTGCCCAATAGCCAATTTGGTCCCGAGGTAAGGAATAACCAGTTACGCCAAAAGATGCGGTCAATACAGCCAGAACCACCCCTGTAACCCAAGTTAATTCGCGGGGTTTTTTAAACCCACCCGTAAGATACACACGAAATACGTGCAAGATCATCATTAGAACCATCATACTTGCTGACCATCGATGAACTGATCGAATTAACCAACCAAAGTTGGCCTCAGTCATTATGTATTGAACAGAGGAAAAAGCCTCTGTAACAGTTGGACGATAGTAAAAGGTCATAGCAAAACCCGTAGCTACTTGTACTAAAAAACAAGTAAGTGTAATCCCCCCTAGACAATAAAATATGTTGACATGAGGAGGAACATATTTACTAGTTATATCATCTGCAATCGCTTGAATCTCGAGACGTTCCTCGAACCAATCATATACTTTATTGAGATAGGTAACCCAAAAAAGACTCCCCCTCTGAGAGCCGTATATGAGAATTTCATCTCGTACGGCTCAAGCCGTAACACACAAATACTGGTTTCAACGGATATGGAATAGCGAGTTTAAAACTTCTTGTGGCTTAGCCGCTTGACTCGATTTGACCCAAAGATATGAAGTAAGAAAAATCCGGAATCTCTTCTTTGTGATGATAATGCCAAGAAATAAAATCTCAAGTTGGCTCGTCCATCTTTCTTTATGTTAATCGTGACAGGCCTCTTGAATCTTCTCTTCCCTATCTTTTTTTTTAATAGGAATTCTCTTGTTGAGACCCTATGAATCAATTGAAACCTCAGATTCATACTAGAACCACGATGATTTAAGAAAGCCAAAGCTAAACTCAAAGGTTTTCTGAGTAAAAACCATTTGATCATCACTTCTTAAATGAATGTAAGAACTCAAAAAAATCTAGAGAAAGAGGTTTCTTTCGGTCAAAAGAAGTATGAAGAAAAAAATTGTTTGATTTATAAAAGACCTATTTCCATTTTTTTGAATCCGGTTGCGAGGTCTGAATAATAGGTATGAATCATAGTTCAAATATTTCTTTTCTTGATCTATTCTATATAGTCCGTGCTCCAGAGACTAGAATAAATATCTGACGAGGTAGAATCATCTTGATAGAGATGACAGGTCCATTCTCTGTATTATCAATAGGATCAATTATAACAAGTCACACGCTCATATTCCGGAAATGAAATATCGAAACAAATAAATTTCACGATCGAACTACCAGAATGGTCTATAAATCCAAGTCTTAGGTAATCTTAAGTTGAAGTATTAAGTATTTTAAGCATTAAGTAAGTATAAGTAAAATACTCTTTTTTTATTGAAAAACTAGGACTTCCTAGTTTTTATGAACTAATTAATTGAAAATCCATCCAGTAAAACAGATGAATTATAAATTTCTAAAATAATAGATAGAAATATTGCAAATAGAGCCATTGCAACTCCCATAAGTGGTGTAGTCCCCCACCCTGGAGCTACTTTTCCATATTCCGAATTCAATGGTTTCAATAAACTCCCTACGCCAGTTCGTCTTGGTCCAGATCTAGAACTACTCTCAACGGTTTTTGTAG